TCTTATGTGTCTTGAACTTATATTAAATTCAGTTAATATGAATTTTGTAACCTTTTCGAATATTTTTGATAATCGTCAATTAAAAGGAGACATTTTCTCCATTTTTGTTATAGCTATTGCAGCCGCTGAAGCAGCTATCGGCCCGGCTATTGTTTCATCAATTTATCGTAACAGAAAATCAACTCGTATTAATCAATCAAATTTGTTGAATAAATAGTCTTCATCATAGAAATGGAAATTCAAATATTCCTAAATAGTAGGTTTGATACGGGTAAGGTTTGCTCGTATTTGAAAAAACATACGAAATCAAAGTATTTTGGCCCTCGCTCATAAACCAATTTGGAAGTAGATTGATTCTGATCACTCATCGATTCGTCTGGTATCTAAGTATAGGATTCATTTAGAAGTTAGTTTACTAGACCGAAAATTTATGACGTTCAAAAATGTATAAATCCAATGTCACATTCAGTAAAGATTTATGATACATGTATAGGATGTACTCAATGTGTCCGCGCTTGCCCCACCGATGTATTAGAAATGATACCCTGGGACGGATGTAAAGCTAAACAAATTGCTTCAGCTCCAAGGACCGAGGACTGTGTTGGTTGTAAGAGATGTGAATCTGCCTGTCCAACGGATTTCTTGAGCGTTCGCGTTTATTTATGGCATGAAACAACTCGTAGTATGGGTCTAGCTTATTAATAGGTTCGATAAAACTCTACTTGAATCCATTTTCTTTTTTTTTTTTTTACCGACAAAGCCCGTGCTCAAAATAAAATGAAAATATTTTGAGCACGGATTTTTCTGGCCCAAGTGTATCTTGTCTTTACCACGAATCATTTTCCTTTCTTAACAATAATTGTTGTTTTACCAATATTTGCAGGTTCTTTAATTTTATTTCTTCCGCATCGAGGAAATAGAGTAATACGATTGTATACTATATGTATATGTATATTAGAACTTCTTCTAACGACTTATGCATTCTGTTATCATTTCCAATCAGATGATCCATTAATCCAACTAGTGGAAGATTATAACTGGATCAATTTTTTTGATTTCCATTGGAGATTAGGGCTAGATGGACTTTCTATAGGACCCGTTTTATTAACGGGATTCATCACTACTTTAGCTACTTTAGCGGCTTGGCCAGTTACTCGAGATTCTCGATTATTTCATTTCCTGATGTTAGCAATGTACAGTGGGCAAATAGGGTTATTTTCTTCTCGGGACCTTTTACTTTTTTTCCTCATGTGGGAGTTAGAATTAATTCCCGTTTATCTACTTGTATCCATGTGGGGAGGAAAAAAACGTCTGTACTCAGCTACAAAATTTATTTTGTACACAGCAGGGGGCTCCGTTTTTCTTTTAATTGGAGTTCTGGGTATCGGTTTATATGGTTCTGCTGAACCAACATTAAATTTTGAAAATTTAGCCAATCAGTGCTATCCTGTGGCCTTGGAAATAATATTATATATTGGATTTTTTATTGCTTTTGCTGTCAAATTGCCAATCATACCCCTACATACATGGTTACCAGATACCCATGGAGAAGCGCATTATAGTACTTGTATGCTTCTAGCCGGAATCTTATTAAAAATGGGAGCGTATGGATTAGTTCGGATCAATATGGAATTATTCCCACACGCTCATTCTATATTTTCTCCTTGGTTGATGATGGTAGGCGCAATGCAAATAATCTATGCAGCTTCAACATCTTTCGGTCAACGGAATTTAAAAAAAAGAATAGCCTATTCCTCTGTATCTCATATGGGTTTCATAATTATAGGAATTGGTTCTATCACCGATATGGGGCTCAACGGAGCCCTTTTACAAATAATCTCTCATGGATTTATTGGTGCTGCACTTTTTTTCTTAGCGGGAACGACTTATGATCGAATACGTCTTGTTTATCTTGACGAAATGGGTGGAATAGCTATTCCAATGCCAAAAATATTCACCATGTTCAGTAGCTTTTCAATGGCCTCCCTTGCATTACCGGGTATGAGTGGTTTTGTTGCCGAATTACTAATCTTTTTTGGACTAATTGCTAGTCCAAAATATCTTTTACTGACAAAACTCCTAATTATTTTTGTAATGGCAATTGGAATGATATTAACTCCTATTTATTTATTATCTATGTTACGGCAGATGTTCTATGGATATAAGATATTTCATACCCCAAACTCTTATTTTTTGGATTCTGGACCACGAGAGTTATTTCTTTCGATATCCATTTTTTTACCCGTACTAGGTATTGGTATATATCCTGATTTCGTTCTTTCACTATCAGTTGAAAAAGTTGAAGTTATTCTATCTAATTCTTTTTATAGATAGTTTTCATGAATCAAAAAATCTTATCATTTTGAAAATGTTCGTTGTATAATGACAAAAAGAAGGCTTTTCTTCTTATCTTACGTTAGAAATTGGAACTGGCGAGAACCCGGTGAATCAAATATTCTAGTGATTCACCGGATTCTCACGAGTTAACACAAAGTTTTTTATCTGATATGTGTTGTACGCTTTTCTATTCCTATTGGTAAGAACCCCTCTTCTTGGATTCAATTAGATGTTAATGGAAATGAACCATAACTATGTAGTCCTATTCCTAAAAGATTGACCCCAAAATAACATATCCAAATTATAAGAAATCCAATGGACGCCACAATTGCTGAATTTCTACCCTTCCATTTTCTATTTGTTCGAGTATGTAAATAAATCGCGAATACCATCCAAGTAATAAAAGCCCAAGTTTCTTTTGGGTCCCAACTCCAATAGGATCCCCATGCTTCGTTAGCCCAGACTGCTCCAGAAAGAATTCCTACGGTTAAAAAGACAAATCCTAGACTAATAACCCGATAACTCCAATAATCCAATTGTTGAATCAATTGCGACCTGTAATAATTCTTTGGAGAAAAAAAAGAAGTGTTTTGTAAAACATTACTTCGTTCATTCATGTATTCAATTTCACCAAAGAAAAATGACTCATTAAAATTTATTAAATGATTACGCATACAAAAAAACTTTCTGTTTTTTCTAACTGTAATGACTAGAAGTGATACTGATAATAATGATCCACCTAAAAGGGCTGCATAGCCTAATATCATCATACTTACGTGCATTATTAACCACTCAGATTGAAGGGCGGGTACTAATATTGTAGATTCGTGTATTTCAGTTAAAAGACCTGACGTAGCAAAGCCCTGGGTAAAAATAGCACTTGGCCCAATTATTGTGCTTAGAATATTTTGATTTTTTTTGAAATATGGAATTATATGAATAAGAGAAAAACTCCATGAAAGGAATATTAATGATTCGTATAAATTACTTAGTGGAAAATGTCCTGAATAAATCCAACGAGTAACTAATAATCCTGTTATACAGAAAAAAGTAATTATCATGCCCTTTTCGGATGAATGATATAGTTTTACGATTTCATCAACTAAAAAGGTTATCAAATAAATTGTAATTATAATTGAAACGATCGAAAAAGAAATATGAGTTAATATATGCTCTAAGGTTGAAAATATCATAAAATTAAAATGAAAAAAGGACTTCCTTAATTATAAACTCGAAATCGCGAATTGAATTCATTATTCATTATAGGATCTATTTACTTTTTTTAGGAGATGACATGCCGCTACTCGGACTCGAACCGAGATGCTCTAGCACTGCTTCCTAAGAGCAGCGTGTCTACCGATTTCACCATAGCGGCTTGTCTTGAACTCATAATAACCTATGAATAAACAATCGTCTAGATTTAAGATGCAATATTTTTTAGGAACGATTCAAATTGCTGAATAAAAATTTGTTCAAATAGGTATTTGAAGGTTCATTATTTTAGTTTAAGGCTTTAGTTTTCTTGTGTATTTTATATTCACAACTCTAACTCTTGATAGTCCGACTTTAACTTAAGGGGCAGAACTCCCCACAAAAACATTTTTTTTAATGAACTCTTTTTTTTCTTTCCAAAATCGAAACCAAAAAAATGTTTTTGACTACGTAATAAAAAAAAAAAAAAAGAACTCATTTTGACTCATTCAAAATTGACACTGAAATATATTTTCACTAAGTGGTTTTGAGTGGATTTATGATCAGATCTATATGAGTCTGTATAGGAATTCATAGAAAATTGAAAAGTAAAAGTAAGAAAGTTGCACAAAAAGGTTTCGAATTTTAATCAATTAGTTTCAGTGATTTTAGTAACGAAAGATTTTTGTTACGCCTTTCTAAGTGTATCTATAGAAAAAACTTTACAGTATTGTAACAAATGGGTTGATGGGGACTCCCCGCCTTGCAAATGAGAAAATATACTAAAAAGTAGACTTCGTATCCTGTATTTTTTTGTCAACAAAAAAAGTCTTCTTTTTTTTTTTTGAATTCTATAAGGTAAACAGAAGAATTCTTATTCTACATATTCTAAGAGGGGAACAAATTCCATTCCCTCTTGAATTAGTCAATAGGAAATGGAAATAGGGAATTTGATTTTCGAAACGAATTGAGTCAATTTTTGAGCCAGACCTGTTTAGATTATTCTAACGTGTTATGTTTTATTTCTTATTTTATTTGTTTGTCCTACAAAGAAACTTTTTGAATTCCCGGTAGAAAGAGATTTCCCTAAGGAAAACGCTTTTAACGCTGCCCAGTACCCCTTCCTTTTCCAAAAATTTTTACGAATACGCTTTTTTGATGCAGAAGTACGTTTTTTTGGAACTGCCATTTAAATAAAAATTAAGAGATTTCTCAGTGCTATAGCTGGATGTGAAAGACATCTATTGTTCAAAAAAAAAAACGCCGCTTTCCTAATTCATTATCTATTTCTTTTCTAGAAAATATTACTAAAAAAAAGAATAGATAAGATGAGTGAAGATATCGGAAAATCATAGAAAATATTACTAAAAATAGGAAAAAGAAGTATATTCTTTTTTTTTTAGTAACTTTTCGAACTTGGGAAAAAGGTCACTAATTTCACTTGAATTTTCAAATTCGAAGTAGACTATCAG